TTTTATCGGAATTCTAGTTATCTGAATAATGGATCTAATAGTAAGAATCCCGATCACGATCGTTACATGGATGATACTCAGTATACTTGGAATAATCACATTAATAGTTGCATTGACAGTTATCTTCAGTCCCAAATCTGTATTGATAGTTACATTGTAAGTGGTAGTGACAATTCCAGTAACAATTACATTTCTAGTTCCATTTGTGGTAAAAGTGGAAATAGTAGTCAAAATGAGGATACTAGAACGAGTGATCAAACTATACCAGAAAGTTCTACTAATCTGGGTGTAACTCAACAATACCGGCATTTGTGGGTTCAATGCGAAAATTGTTATGGATTAAATTATAAGAAATTTTTTAAATCAAAAATGCATCTTTGTGAACAATGTGGATATCATTTGAAAATGAGTAGTTCAGATAGAATCGAACTTTTGATCGATCCGGGCACTTGGGAGCCTATGGATGAAGACATGGTCTCTCTGGATCCCATTGAATTTCATTCGGAGGAGGAGCCTTATAAAAATCGTATCGATTCTTATCAAAGAAAGACAGGATTAACCGAGGCTGTTCAAACAGGCAGAGGGCAACTAAACGGTATTACCGTAGCAATTGGGGTTATGGATTTTCAGTTTATGGGGGGTAGTATGGGATCCGTAGTCGGGGAGAAAATTACCCGTTTGATTGAATACGCTACTAAAGAATTTCTACCTCTTATTATAGTGTGTGCTTCCGGAGGGGCACGCATGCAAGAAGGAAGTTTGAGCTTGATGCAAATGGCTAAAATATCTTCTGCTTTATATGATTATCAATCAAATAAAAAGTTATTCTATGTACCAATTCTTACATCTCCTACTACCGGTGGGGTGACAGCTAGTTTTGGTATGTTGGGGGATATCATTATTGCCGAACCCAATGCCTACATTGCCTTTGCGGGTAAAAGAGTAATTGAACAAACATTGAATAAAACAGTACCCGAGGGTTCACAAGCGGCTGAGTATTTATTCCAGAAGGGCTTATTCGATCTAATCGTACCACGTAATCCTTTAAAAAGCGTTCTGAGTGAGTTATTTCAACTCCACACTTTCTTTCCTTTGAATCAAAATTAGAACATTAAGTTCAATTATTTTGAGCAAACAAGTAATTAGTTTATTGGAATCCAAGTCAAAATTAGACGAATGGGGTTTTCTTTGTTGACATAAGATCTAATTATATAAAGAATCAAAAGTCACAGAAAATCCCCCCCTTTTTCTATATTCCTGATTATTGATCAAGAAGCCTCTATTAACAAGATAAAAGATGAAATTCTTATTTTCATGAAATTAGGCAAATCAAAAAAATCTACTCTTCTCGTCATATATAATGAAAATCTATAAAATATAGAATTTTTTATTTTTATATATCTTACGATAATCCTATTTTGACTAAGAATCCCTGCTGGATGGGATTCTAACAAACCCTTCAATATATTCAATATAAATATAATATATTCAATATAAATATAATCGAATTCTAAATATAATCTAATTAATTTTTAAGAAACCTTTTGCTTAGTAAATGAAATTCGAAGACAAGAGCAAAAAATGAAGAAAATAATATCTCATCCATATCCTTTCAAATCTTTCATGTAGAAAGATGAAAAACTACATTATATACTCACTTAGATAGATACTTAGATTTATACTTAATAGATATTAAGTAATAATAATAATTCCAATTTAGAATTATCAAATTATAATAAGATATCTTTATATATAATAAGATATCTTTATATTATAAATAATAAATATAAAATATAAATAATAATAACAGGTACAAATAGTAAATCGAGGTACCCATTCTATGACAACTCTTAACTTTCCCTCTGTTTTGGTGCCTTTAGTAGGCCTAGTATTTCCGGCAATCGCAATGGCTTCTTTATTTCTTCATGTTCAAAAAAACAAGATTGTTTAGAGCCGATGGCACAAAATCTCATCTCTTTTTTTTTTTCAAAACTGACGCTTGTATCATAACACAGATATCCATTTAGCAAAATATGGTATAAGCGGCTTCGGCCGAAAAACTCTTATGTCTCCAGAAAATGCTATGCTATAGGGGTCAATGGATTCTAGCTATTTTCAAATAGACCCGAATCGACGGATAGCTGAACTGTAAAGTTGGTCTATCTATTTGGCTATCTTTAGTGAGATCATACGAAGGGTATGTTATTAGTTTAGATCTAACGAATTTAATGAATTACTCCTAAAGGATCACATCAAATTAGTGCTAGTTGATGCGAGTTACTTCGGAAACAAAAGGACTAAAGTCAAATTCATTTGGGGTATTCTCTCAATTCCAAAAAAATCAACTGGATCAAGTATGAGTTGTCGATCAGAACATATATGGATAGAACCTATAACGGGGGCTCGAAAAACAAGTAATTTCTGCTGGGCTGTTATCCTTTTTTTAGGTTCATTAGGATTCTTGTTGGTTGGAACCTCGAGTTATCTTGGTAGAAATTTG